TTTATTTCTGTCCTAGTTGATCCTGATTCGACATTAGAAGTATATTGATTGTTTCCCAATAACCGAATACTCTTTTCTGTAAATACTGCATATTTGATTCCATCCATAAATCCATTTTCTTCCCTATGAGTTCCAGTATCGATAAGAATTCTAGTTCTTACTGTTCATATGTTATGGTATGAATATACCATACCAATTCGCTATGTATGGATGATGAGATTCCATTGATACAGAGCCAATTCCAATAGACTTATTGGATGTTCCCATTGGCGTGCATCCAGCAGGAATTGAACCTACGAATTTGCCAATTATGAGTTGGGCGCTTTAACCATTCAGCCATGGATGCTTAACAGGAATCCTCGTACATCGTGAATAACCAAATTCCAATTGAAATGAAATCTTTAGGAGGAATCAATGAAACGACATCAATTCAAATCCTGGATATTCGAATTGAGAGAGATATTGAGAGAGATCAAGAATTCTCACTATTTCTTAGATTCATGGATCAAATTCGATTCAGTGGGATCTTTCACTCACATTTTTTTCCACCAAGAACGTTTTATGAAACTCTTTGACCCCCGAATTTGGAGTATCCTACTTTCACGTGATTCACAGGGTGCAACAAGCAATCGATATTTCACGATCAAAGGTGTAGTACTGCTTGTAGTAGTGGTCCTTATATCTCGTATTAACAATCGAAAGATGGTCGAAAGAAAAAATCTCTATTTGATGGGGCTTCTTCCTATACCTATGAATTCCATTGGACCCAGAAAGGAGACATTGGAAGAATCTTTTTGGTCTTCCAATAGAAATAGGTTGATTGTTTCGCTCCTGTATCTTCCAAAAGGGAAAAAGATTTCTGAGAGTTGTTTCATGGATCCGCAAGAGAGTACTTGGGTTCTCCCAATAAAGAAAAAGCGTATCATGCCTGAATCTAACGGGGGTTCGCGGTGGTGGAGGAACCGGATCGGAAAAAAGAGGGATTCTAGTTGTCAGATATCTAATGAAACCGTAGCTGGAATTGAGATCTCATTCAAAGAGAAAGATAGCAAATATCTGGAGTTTCTTTTTTTATCCTATACGGATGATCCGATCCGCAAGGACCATGATTGGGAATTGTTTGATCGTCTTTCTCCGAGGAAGAAACGAAACATAATCAACTTGAATTCGGGACAGCTATTCGAAATCTTAGGGAAAGACTTGATTTGTTATCTCATGTCTGCTTTTCGTGAAAAAAGACCAATTCAGGGGGAGAGTTTCTTCAAACAACAAGGAGCTGGGGCAACTATGCAATCCAATGATATTGAGCATGTTTCCCATCTCTTCTCGAGAAACAAGTGGGGTATTTCTTTGCAAAATTGTGCTCAATTTCATATGTGGCAATTCCGCCAAGATCTCTTCGTTAGTTGGGGGAAGAATCAGCACGAATCGGATTTTTTGAGGAACGTCTCGAGAGAGAATTGGATTTGGTTAGACAATGTGTGGTTGGTAAACAAGGATCGGTTTTTTAGCAAGGTATGGAATGTATTGTCAAATATTCAATATGATTCCACAAGATCTATTTTCGTTCAAGTAACGGATTCTAGCCAATGGAAAGGATCTTCTTCTGATCAATCCAGAGATCATTTCGATTCCGTTAGAAATGAGAATTCAGAATATCACACATTGATCGATCAAACAGAGATTCAGCAACTAAAAGAGAGATCGATTCTTTGGGATCCTTCCTTTCTTCAAACGGAACGAACAGAGATAGAATCAGATCGATTCCCGAAATGCCTTTTTGGATCTTCCTCCATGTCCTGGCTATTCACGGAACCTGAGAGGCGGATGAATAATCATCTGCTTCCGGAAGAAATCGAAGAATTTCTTGGGAATCCTACAAGATCAATTCGTTCTTTTTTCTCTGACAGATGGTCAGAACTTCATCTGGGTTCGAATCCTACTGAGAGGTCCACTAGAGATCATAAATTGTTGAAGAAAAAACAAGATGTTTCTTTTGTCCCTTCCAGGCGAGCGGAAAAGAAAGAAATGGTTGATATATTCAAGATAATTACGTATTTACAAGATACCGTCTCAATTCATCCTTCGGAACCATATCACATCCCGGATCTGGTTCCGAAGGATGAACCGGATATGGACAGTTCCAATAAGATTTCATTCTTGAACAAAAATCCATTTTTTGATTTCTTTCATCTATTCCATGACCGGAACAAAGGGGGATACGCGTTACGCCACGATTTTTTTGAATCAGAAGAGAGATTCCCAGAAATGGCGGATCTATTCACTCTATCAATAACCGAGCCAGATCTGGTGTATCATAGGGGATTTGCCTTTTCTATTGATTCCTACGGGTTGGATCAAAAAAAATTCTTGAATGAGGTATTCAACTCCAGAGATGAATCGAAAAAGAAATCTTTATTGGTTCTACCTCCTCTTTTTTATGAGGAGAATGAATCTTTTTCTCGAAGGATCAGAAAAAAATCGGTCCGGATCTACTGCG